TCGAATTATAGATCTATGACACAATCAAACCCGAACGAACAAAGTGTTGAATTGAATCGTACCAGTCTCTACTGGGGGTTATTACTCATTTTTGTACTTGCTGTTTTATTTTCCAATTATTTCTTCAATTAAGAGAAGCAAAGAGAATAGTAAACAACAGAATAATAGAAATTCTCTTATCCCATTCGGAAGGATATCATATCATAATTATCTATGACTGTTTATGTCTATAGCATGACCACTTGATGAAATTTGGAGGTACGCGGGACAAATGGCCGATACTACTGGAAGGATTCCTCTTTGGATAATAGGCACTGTAACGGGTATTCTTGTGATTGGTTTAATCGGTATTTTCTTTTATGGTTCATATTCCGGATTGGGTTCATCCCTGTAGTAATCGGATGCATTGAGTTATAGACATGAAAGCGTAAGAACTCAACGGGATCTCCCTCGAATCAGATAAATAAAGAGGGGTTAGGTCCCGTTGAGTTCTTAATGATCAGAATCTTTTATTCGTATAAATGAAAAAAATAAATCACCCTTTTACGATGTTTGAAAAAACCCCATTTCATTTCTTTCTGATGATGTTTTTGAAAAAACTAACTTCATTGATTGATGCAGAACATCTGTTCCTTGATAGTATTTGTTGATACTTTCAAAATTTAAAGAAAGAAGGAATCGCTCCATTAAATCCCATCCCTCTTTTGCGGACACAATCAAACTATAACAATAATATATATATATTTCTATTGATCAGATATCATGAAAATTTTTTCTATACTAATAAAACCTTACTCTATTTTTTTTTTTTTTTAGTATTTGTATTTAATAAAAATTTCCATTGAATTATAAATTCATTAAAGGGTTCTGAGAACCCTGGAAAAATTTGAAACTAAAAATAGGATCTTTGACAAATGGGATCAAAACCTAAAATCATTAGTATTTCGACACAAGACCTTATTATTTCGATACAAGATACAAAAAAGGTATGGAAAATTCTTTTTTCTTGTATCGAAGGCTGGGAAGACGAATAAACCCTCCTATAATCCCTTGTTCCCCTCCTTTCTACCTTTTTTATATTATCCACTTACTTATCTTATGTTTAGTATCTAGTCGAATTTTATTTTATTCGAATACAAAACTATCAATAGATTCTATGTCATTTAAATATGACAATAATGACATAATCATACCACTCTAATTTGGATTGATTGAAAAAAAAAAAAAACAAAGAAGAGTTAAAGTCAAGTGGTCCTCTTCACAATATACATACTATGACTAGGCGGTACAAGTAATTACCAAACTCTAGTAGAAAAGAAAAAGGCTCTTAATAATTTTTTTGATTATACATAATTATATAATTGCCAATACAAATTTAGTTCTTTTTACAAACTTTATGTTAATAAATCCAAGGATCTAGAAATTCATTTCGGACAATTGAACCTTCTCAAACTGTTTCTTTTTAAGAACCAAAAATATTTGTGCTAAAATAACGGATGCCAAGAAAAACAAAAGGCCTTGGACACGTAATGGATCTTGAAGTACTATTTCCGCATCCCCCTGACCAAATCCACCTACATTAGGATTACTCGTTAATGGTTGATCAAGTTGGACGGATTCTCCTTCTGAAACAAGAAGTTCAGGTCCAGGGGGGATAATATCCACCACTTGACGCCCATCCGATGCATCCACTATGGTTATTTCGTATCCTCCTTTTTCTTTTCGTATGATTTTGCTTACTATACCCGCTGCTGTAGCATTATAAACATTATTGTTACTCTTGCTACCGTCGGGATAAATCTGACCCCTTCCCCTGTTCCCGCCTACGTATATGGGATATTTTAAGAAGTGAACATCTTTCTTAGTAGCGGGGTCCGGGGAAAGAATAGGAAAGGTGATTTCGCTATATTTCTGACCAGGAACAGGACCTATCACAAGAATATTTTTTTTAGTCGGGCGGTAGTTCTGAAAAGACAGATTGCCTATCTTTTCTTTAATCTCGGGCGAAATACGATCGGGGGGGGCTAATTCAAACCCTTCAGGTAAAATAAGAACAGCCCCCACATTCAAAGCCCCCTTTTTACCATTAGCAAGAACTTGTTTTAATTGCATATCATAAGGAATTCGAACAACCGCTTCAAATACAGTATCAGGAAGTACCGCCTGTGGAACCTCAATATCCACGGGTTTATTAGCTAAATGGCAATTGGCACATACAATACGGCCGGTCGCTTCGCGTGGATTTTCATAACCCTGCTGTGCAAAAATGGGATAGGCATTTGAAACGGGTGCCCCAGTTATTATATATATCATGAGCGATACGGAAATGGATCGAGTAATCTCTTCCTTTATCCAAGAAAAAAGGGTATTTATAGTTTGCATGGTCCAATCATTGGTATCGAAAATTTATACAATAAAATTAGGTAGGTTCTTAGTCTAGTATAGTTCCCTATCTATGATTCTGCTATGTACTAAAATAATTTTATTGTAATGGAATAGAATATAGGAGGAATCGAATCCCTTGTATGAGTAAAAAGAATAAGTACAGTTTTGAATGTTTTGCTTATGTACAAAGTAACAACCAACCATTCTAATTGGATCAGTGAATCATTTTTCAGTCATTCATTGAATGATAAATCACTACAAGTGAGGGAGATACACGATTTAAATAACGGAAAATCAAATATTTTAAAATTGTATCTAGAATGACCGGAAAGGTAGAAACAAGACCGGATATAATTTGATCATTATGAGCAAATCCAAAATCTTTGTAGACAGATCCAATCATTAGTTCCCAACCGTGGGGCGAATGGAATCCTATACATAAATCAGTTACTAAAAGAATGGAAAAGGCTTTGATTGTGTCGCTTAAGTTATATAGAAATTCTTGAACCCAATAGTTAAGAATAACAAGTTCTTCATTACCTAGCATAGAATAACCACTTAGAATAACGAAACAGATCATATTTGTCGAGAAGTGCAAAATCGTATGGATACAATCTTCATTGTGCATCTTGATCAATTGGATCGTTTCGTTGTAGATTCCGATACGAAGCTTTTCTAGATGTGTTCCCGGGTATTCCTTTATCATTTCGTCCAAGAGTAAGAGTTCCTCTAATTCTATTAATTTTTTTAGAATACTCTTTTCTTGAATATCATTCAAAAAAATTTCGGATTGCCTAGTATCCCACCAATTAGTAACCCAAGATTCCAGACTTTTAGTAAATGAGAGAGAGATCCACCAGGGCAAAAATACTATAGATGCAAGATATAGAAGGGGAATTAATGCTTTCTTTTTTGCCATTTTTTCGTCTTTGAATTTTTAATGAACTCACCCCATTCGTTGACGCTATACGATACTAACTAATATTCCTATCAAGGATCGGTTCTATTACAAGTTATCGAGCCCACGAATCTATTCCCCGCTTTTTTTGTGTATGATTCAGCGGTTAGTACTTGAATTTATAAATAATACAGAAATGGAATAAAAAAGAATCCACTTCGAATAAAGAGATTGTTTCCAAATCTATCACTTGCTAAAATTCGAAGAGAGTGACCCCTTTCAATAAAGAAATGCATGAAAGAGCCCCTTCAAGTAACAAATATTATTCAGATTTTGAAACGAAAGAACTCTCTTTCTATCAAAATATCCAATTTTTTGAAAAAAAAAAAACGACGCATAGTCCGGGAATAATTGAGAGAATTTTCTGAAGAATATTGTGATTCTGATAAAAAAAATGACTACCAAAACAAGACAAAAAAGCTATCGTTATAAGCATCCCAATCGTTTGGTAATTAAGAAGTACAAAAAGGGATAAAAATAAAAATTGATTGACAAAACAAAAAAAAGAGAATCTACAAGATAGAATCTCTCTATTGAAAAGAAAAAAAAGCATTCATTCTTTTCATTTCAGTTTCAATTCATTTTTTAAAATACTTCAATTGGTACACGCAAGAAATAAGCCAATTCCGCAGCTTTTTGCTCAAGTTCTCGTGGAGTCAAATTCTCATCAGTACGAGTCAAAGGAATAGCGCCATGGCCTCTGATTTCCATATAAAGGACACGACGAGCATAAATACCCTCTTTCACTTCTATTCTGATGGACTGGACGTCTTTCATAAAGAATTGGAGGAAGATGCGACGATTTTTTCCAGGAAATCCCCAACGAAAAATACACACTATTCCTTCTTTTCTATCGAACCGATCATAACCACTACCTACATTCCACGAAATTGTGCACCACAAATAAGAGCTAATAAAGAGACCCGCAATTCCGTAGAAAGACATCACGATCCCCTGTGGAAAAAAAATGATTTGCGTAGGCGGAAATAAAGATATCAAATTTCTACCAAGATAACTGGAAATTCCAACTAATAAAAACCCTAATGAACCTAAAAAAAGGATAAAGGCCCAGCAGAAATTACTTGTTTTTCGAGACCCTGCTATAAGTTCTATCCATATATGTTCTGATCGCCAATTCATACTAGATCTAGTTGCATTTTATTGAAATTGAGAGAATAACCCAAATTAATTTTACTTTTTGTGTGTTTCCGAAATAACTCTCATCAACTAGCACTATTCTGATGTGAACTTTTATTTTAGGAGTAATTCATCGAATTGGTTAGATATAAAATAATAATATCCATTTCGTATGATTTCCTATAGATATCCACATACATATAGATATATTCACTTTACATTTAAGGCATTCGCCCCGATCCCGATTTGATTTCGTTGCAAATAGCTATAATTTATTTACTCATATATCATGTTTACACACGAATAACAATAATAGTTTCTTTATGTTCGGGGGAAACCACATCACATATTTTATTCTAAGAAATAGATATCTGTGTTATGGTCTAAGTCTAAATCTTGAAAAAAAAAAACAAAATAGATGAGATTTAGCCCCATCATATCGATATCTAAAAAATCTTGTTTTTTTGAATATGAAGAGATAAAGAAGCCATCGCAATTGCCGGCAATATTAGGCCCACGAAAGGCACAAAAAAAGAGGGTAAATTTGTCATAAAATGGATACCTGGATTTACTATTTTTACCTGTTATTGTTATATTGTTATTTATATTGTTATAAAGGTATCTTATAATCATTATTTCTAATTCATATAGAATTATACTAAGCATATCTAAGTGAGTATATGTGATATAATAAAAAATATATAAATATTATAAAATAAGTGCAAGGAATGTCGAACTAAATAAATATAATTTTTCATCTTTCTACATGAAATATATATATATATGATAATCGCCTTTTTTATTATCTTGTTTTTGTCTTATAATTTGAATTTCATAAAATGGAATAAAATAAAGAAAGAGTTTCTTACAACTTCCTGAAAAATTTGTTACAATCCGATCCGGGAATAGGGAGTCTTAGTAAAACTGGGGATTCTAAAAAAATATCGAAAGATGCAAGATTCTGTACTTTTCACTTTTAAATTTTCTATATTTGAATTATATACACATAAGAAGAGAACGTGAAATTCGCTTTATTCTCCTTGCCTAATTTTAATTTAGCGGAAGAAGGAATGCATTCTTTTTTTTTGATAGAGGTTTTTACTGATTAGTAATCGGGAATGTCGGTAAAAAAAAATGATCCGCATAATTATTTTTACAATTAAATCTTATGTTATCAAATGCTACCAAGCCAAAATCCATTCTACGGATTTTGGCTTTGATTTCTATAAACTAAATAACTACTCGTTTTATAAAAAAAAAATAATAATTTATATTTTGATTAATTAATATATTTTTTTTATTAAGGATCCGCTTGATTGAATTTTGATTCAGAGAAAAGAAAGCGTGGAGCTGAAATAACTCACTCAGAACGTCTTTTAAAAGATTACGTGGTACGATTAGGTCGAATTGGCCCTTATGGAATAAATATTCAGCCGTTTGTGAGCCCTCAGGTACTGTCGTATTCAATGTTTGTTCAATTACTCTTTTACCCGCAAATGCAATGTAGGCATTGGGTTCGGCAATAATGATATCGCCCAACATACCAAAACTGGCTGTCACCCCACCAGTAGTAGGAGATGTAAGGATTGATACATAGAATAACTTTTTCTTTGATTGATAATCATATAAAGCGGAAGCTATTTTAGCCATTTGCATCAAGCTCAAACTTCCTTCTTGCATGCGTGCTCCTCCGGAAGCACACACTAGAATAAGAGGCAAAAACTGATTGGTAGCATATTCGATCAAACGAGTGATCTTCTCGCCAACTACGGAGCCCATACTACCCCCCATAAACTGAAAATCCATAACCCCAATTGCTATGGGAATACCGTTTAGTTGACCTGTGCCTGTTTGAACAGCCTCAGTTAATCCTGTTTTTCTTTGATAAGAATCAATACGCTCTTTGTAAGATTCCTCTTCCAACGGAAATTCAATGGTATCCACAGAGACCATATCTTCATCCATAGGAACCCAAGTACCTGGATCAATCAAAAGTTCTATTCTATCTGAACTACTCATTTTCAAATGATGTCCACAGTGTTCGCAAATATTCATTTTTGATTTCAAAAATTTCTTATAATTTAATCCATAACAATTTTCGCATTGAACCCATAAATGCCTATATTTTTGAGTAAAATCTAGATCATTAGAATTTTCCGTTTCTGTTATAGTTAACTCACTACCAGCCGGACTCGTTTTTATACTTGAACTCTGGGTTTCACTACTATTTCTGCTTTCATCAAAAATGTAACTAGAAATGTAATTGTCATTGTAATTGACAATACCACTTAAAATGTAACTATCAATACAAATTTGAGAACGAAAATAGCTGTCAATACAGCTAGTAATGTGTTTATTCCAACTATATTTAGTATCATATATGTAAGGATCATAGTGGGGATCATCACTATTAGATACACTATTTAGATAACAAAAATTCCGAGAATTAGAAAAAGAGCTTTCTAGTTCACTTAGAAAAGAATGAGCATTGTCAATCTCAAAAATTTGATTTTCAATATCAAAACATATGAAATAACTTTCCCTATTATTATCCCTAACTAAAAAAGTATCATCAGGTACGAAATTATGAATGTCTCTAACGCCGACTAAATGATCAACATTACTGTAACTAGAATTGTCACTATCACTCCCACTAAGAGTGTTTTTATCTATATCATTTCTAATCGGGTCTTCACTCACACTGGTATTTTCAATAGAACCAAGGCTGCCCATTGATTTACTTAGCCCATACCCGTATTCTAACTCCTTTTTTTTGGACAACATCGAGTTGAACCACCCTTTTTCCATAAAGCCTTGTTGCACATATTTACATGAAAAATACAATAGATGAATAGTCATTCGATAAAAAATCATTTGAATATTTCATTTACTATCCTAATACGCATCCAAATACAATCACTAGGGTTCTATTAACAAAAAAAACAAGTAGGTGTTGTTTAATTATTTCAATTATTTCTTTTTTCGATTTGAAATAGCTAGTGATCCCCCGCGTGTGTTGT